TTTGAAAAACCCCCTGTGAGTCTTCTTTTCGACTATAAACGCTGGAATCGTCCATTGCGATATATAAAAAATTATCGATTCGAACATGCTGTAAGAAATGAAATGTCACAATATTTTTTTTATACATGTCAAAGTGATGGAAAACAAAGAATTTCTTTTACATATCCATCCAGTTTATCCGCTTTTTTTGAAATGCTACGACAAAAAATGTATTTTTATTTTTTTACAACAAAAAAATTCGTCTGTGATGAACTGGATAAATTCTTCTATGATGAACTGCATAATTATTATTGTTGGATTTATACCAATGAAAAAAAATGGAGGAGCCTAAGGAACGAGTTTAGAGATAGAATTGAAGCCCTAGACAGAGAATCTCCTTATCTGGATGTACTCGAAAAAAAGACTCGAGTATGCAATAATAATAAAACTAAAGAAGAATACTTGCCTAAAATATATGATCCTCTCTTAAACGGATCCTATCGTGGAATAATTAAAAATTTTTTTTTACCTTCAATCCTAAATGAACCTTCAGTCAAAAATTCGATAGAGACAAATTTTATAAATAAACTCAATAAAGTTCATAGTATCCTTCTTTTTAAGGGTAAGGAACTTAATGTTCATAATTTGGAAGAGTTGTACCAGAAATTGGAAGGGAAAATAGCTACATTGGAAGAGAAATTGGACCAGAAATTGGAAGAGAAATTGGGACAAAAAATATATACATTGGATAAAAAATCATTAGCAAGAGAATTGAGTCTTTTAATCGATGAATTTGCTGAAGAATCAACATCAAATTTGAAAGGAATTTCTTTATTTCCGGAACAAAGACGAATTGATTCAGAAGATCCAGAAAAAGTTTTAAAATTTTTAATCGAAAGAGTCATAATTGATCCCATCATTCAAACAATATGCGATACAGCCATAATTCCTCCCATGGAAAAAACAACTCGAAAAAAATCGATTGGAATAAATAAAAAAGTCCCCCAATGGTCATACAAATTATTCAGAGAGGTAGAACAACTCGGAAAAACTGCAACAACGGAAGAGGGGGAAGAGTGGGTAGTAGATCATCAAATTCGCTCGAGGAAGGCGAAACGTATAGTTCTTTTTACGCAGGGTCCGGAGGAGGCAGAGAATGCCGACAAAACTAGGACGAAGCCTGATGAAATAGAAGAAGTGTATATGATAGATTATCCCTATGCAGCGGATTTTCGTCGAGACATAATCACAGGTTCTATGCGTGTTCAAAGACGTAAAACCCTTACGGGGAAAATGTTTCCCTTATATCCGTATTCCCCACTTTTTTTCGACAGAGTAGGATTTTCTTGGGATGTTCTTTTCGAACCATTCATATTATCAGTAATTGAGATTTCCGACCTAATACAAGACATTTTTAGAAAGGGTATAAAAGGAAGCGTAGCAAAAAGAATAAAGAAGTTGAAAAAACAAAAAAAAATGTACATGGAGGAAAACAAAAGCTACGAAGAAATTCAAAAAGAAGTCAATGAAATGGAAAAGGGGCGGGACGGGCAGACGGAAATGGAACGAATAGAAAGGACACGAGACAGAATATCAGACCTCTATGATATCCTTATTTATGCTCATGGAATAAGAGCTTTAATTTTACTAATTCAGTCGAGGCTTAGACAATCTATTGTATTACCTTCGTTGATACTAGCTAAAAATATTGTCCGTTTCTTATTACGCCAAGAGTCCGAGTGGGAGCAGGATATAAGGGAGATAAATAGAGAAGTGTATGTTATATGCACCTATAATGGTATGCCAGTACTAGAACCAAGAAGAAACGGAATTTTTCCTACAAAATGGGCCACAGAGGGTATACAAATAATGATACGATTTCCTTTCCGCCTGAAACCTCGGCACCGATCTAAGATACGACCTTCTCGTAGGGATCCAAATACAAAGCAGGAAAGTCCTGCTGCTTTTTTAACGATTTGGGGACTGGAAACTGACCGTCCTTTTGGTTCTCCTCTCGTAGGACTTGGTATTTTGTTTTGTTATTATTTTGGACCCCTTTTGAAAAAACTCCAAAAAGCAATTAGAAAGTGGAGTTTTCGAGGTCTAAAAAGTTTCAAAGAAAGAACAAAATTCTTGTTTCTAAAGGTCCAAAAAGAACCCAAAAAATTGAGAGAGGATTCGAGTGAAATAAAAAAAGATTCTATAATCAATCATCAGATGATTCATGAATCATCCATTCAAACCCGATCTATGGATTGGACAAATTATTCACTGACAGAAAAAAAAATGAAAGATCTGACTGATAGAACAAGCACAATCAGAAATAAAATAGAAAGAATTACAAAAGACAAGAAAAATGGATTTCGAACTCTAAAGAGAAATATTAGTCCTAACAAAACAAGTTATGGTGCTCAAAAATTAGCATCACTAAAAAATATTTTTCAGATATTAAAAAGAAGAAATGCTCGATTAATCCGTAAATCACATTATTTTTTAAAATGGATCGTGGAAAGGATATACACGGATATCCTTCTAGAGAGCTTTCCATATATCATTAATCGTCTTACTAATAGTCTTTATAGGCCCATGATCATTATAAAACTTTTTCGTAAATTCAAAAAAAAAAAAAATTTTGATACAAAAGAGAAAAAGATAATTGAGCGTATTTCAACTATACAAAAAAAACTTTCACCTTCTCGTATTCGTCATAAGATTCAGACGAAGTCGGGGGTTTCTTTTAAATTATCCCTCGTGTCACAGGCCTATGTATTTTACAAATTATCACAAACCCAGGTTATTAACTTGTATAAGTTAAGATCTGTCCTTCAATATGACGGAGCATCTTTATTTCTGAAGAATGAAATAAAAGATTATTTTCGAAGACAAGGAATAATTTCTTCCGAATTAAAGCATAAGAACCTTCAGAATTCTGGAATGAATCAATGGAAAAATTGGTTAAAGAGTCATTATCCATACGATTTATCTGAGCTAAAATGGTCTAAATTAGTACCGCAAAAATGGCGAAATATAGTCAATCAACATTGGAGGGTTGAAAATCAAAATTTAATCAAACGGGATTCAGATGAATCTGAAAGAGAGGAAAAGGTTTCGTTATTTCTAAATAAAAACGATCATTTTCGAAAAATGTATAGATATGATCTTTTAGCATATCAATCGATTTATTATGAAGATAAGACGGACTCATATAATTACAACATACATAAATCGAAATTAGTTGATATGGGGGCGAGTATCCCTATTACTAATTTTATAAGAAAAGATTATTTTATGTATATAAAAAATCCAGATAGAAAATATTTTGATACGAAAGGTCTTTTTTATCTCAAAATTAATAAATATAAAGAAATCAACCCATCCAATCAAAAGGGTTTCTTTTCTTTTTTTGATTGGATGGGAATGAATGAAGAAAGACTCAATCGTCCTGTATCGAAGCCGATACCTTGGTTATTCCCACAATTTGAGTTATTTTTTCATGTCTATAAAATGAAACCGGGGTTTATACCAATTCATTCACTTATTTTTCATTTTAATGAAGATGTTAGTCAAAAGAAAAATCTCACTAAAAAAAAAGGGGGGGATCTTATACGATCAAATGAAAAAGAAAAAAAAACCATAGGTCAAAGAGATCTCACATCAGATGCCCAAAACCGAGGGAACCCTGAATCTGTTCTCTCAAACCAACAAAAATATATGGAAGAACTTTATACGAAATCAGATATGAAAATGGGTAGAACGAAAAAGAAATCCAAAAGCATTTGGACTTGGGAAATAGACTTAAATGCGTTCATGAAAGGATCTTTTGCTTTGCAATTGAAATGGCTGCTGAGTCCTTTGACTTTGGAATTATTCGATTATGCGATGTCCGTACTTGAATGGGAAAAGGAAAGCAGAATGACAACAAAGTTTGGTTTCGGCTTTATTAAGAAGGAGGAGTTAACTCTGGATCCAATGCTAATCCGGGATTTGAATCTTTCAAAAATCCTAAAAGAGGGAATATTTATTATCGAACCCGTTCGTATACCTGTAAAACATAATGTAGAATTTATTATGTATCAAACCATAAGGATTTCTTTGGTTCATGAGATTAAACAAAAAAATAATCAAAGAAGATACAGAGAAAATATGGATAAGAATCATTTTGAGGAATCGCTTGCAAGACATCATGATTTTCTTGTTCCTGAAAATATTTTATCGTCTAGACGGCGTAGAGAATTGAGAATTCTAAGTTGTTTCAATTCAAGGAATAGTAATTGTGTGGATAAAAATCCAGTATTTTGCAATGGGAACAAGGTAAAAACCTGTGTTCAATTTTTGGATGAAAGCAAAGATCTTGATAGAGATAAAATGAAATTAATTCAATTCTTTCTTTGGCCCAATTATCGATTAGAAGATTTAGCTTGTATGAATCGCTATTGGTTTGATACTAATAATGGGAGTCGTTTCAGTATGTTAAGGATACGTATGTATCCACGATTGAAAATTGATTGATGATACAATTGTCTTATATACCCCCTACCATATATATATCGGGTGGATAACTAGCTGCGCACATGCCTTGTCTTACATCTTTTTTTGATACATGAATACTAATTCAATGACGTATCAATTAGATCATAAAATGAATCAATAAGGAAATTCGGATTGATTATTGTGTATACCAGATCAAAATACCTCGCATTATTATTACTGATCAGTAAAATTAATATTCGTAAAATAAAAATAGTAAATTAATAAAAAAATTGACGCATAAAATAAATACAAAAAAAGATAAGAAGAAATGCGCGCCCCACCTACATACTTGAAACCTTCTCCTACAAGAAAACTTGTAACACCCAACCCATTTGGAATTCCATCAATTACTCGTCTGTCAAAAAAATGAACTAGTTCGGACAATCCTCTTACACTCCGAATTACATATGTTGTATAAAAAGCATCGATGTAACCACGATGATGGGCCCAATCATATATTAAATTTTTTATTTTGTCTGAAAAACCCCTATTTGGGTGCCTTTTGGCAAAATAATTAATTAAGGCAAAATTTTGTAAGGATGAATAAACGGGTTTATATAAAAAAGACGCTATAACTATTCCCGAATAAGCTATACTAACCGAAAAGGTTGCATTTGTTACAAATTCCGCCCAATCAAAATTCTTTGGATTATTCAATTTTGGATGCAAAAGGTTTATAGATGGGGTTAACCATTTGGACAATATATCCAAATCTATGCCTTCTTGGTTGAAAGGAATTCCTATGAGTCCAATGAATAAAGTAAATAAAATCAATACAAGCAGCGGGAATAACATAGTATTGTCTGATTCGTGAGGATATGGCGAAAATTTTTTATTGTCACAATTATAAAAAAAAAGACAGGATCGCATCGTTTTTTTTAGATTTCCGTGTGGATTCTTAGAAACACTTTCGTTATTTTTTTTTTGCAAGAAAGTTAATAAACGAAAATTTTTGTTAATAGGTTTTAATCCCTCTTGGCCCCATAAGGATATTGAATAGAAGGAACTACTTTTTTTTCCATTGTAATTTTGAAACTGAACATTTAAATGACCCTCAAACGTAAGTAAATAGATGCGAAACATATAAAATGCAGTTAATGCTGCTGTAGCCCAGGCTATGCTTGCGAAAATTGGTGAATACAACCAACTATTATTAAGAATTTCATCTTTGGACCAAAAACACGCAAGAGGCGGAATACCAGAAAGAGAAAGTGTACCTAAAAAAAAAGCAGTTTTTGTAATTGGCGCGTGCTTTTTTAACCCCCCCATAAAAACCATATTCTGGCTTTTCTCTGGAGAATACCCAACAATAGCTTCCATAGAATGAATAATAGATCCAGATCCTAAAAACAATAATGCTTTTGAATAAGCATGAGTAATCAAATGAAATAAAGCAGCTTGATAAGACCCCATACCTAGAGCTAACATCATATACCCCAATTGAGACATTGTAGAATAAGCTAAACTTCTCTTAATGTCTTTTTGAGCAAGAGCTAAAGTAGCCCCTAAAAGTACTGTTATTATACCTATTAAAGCGATTAGATTAAGTATGGAGGGGATGACTATCAAAAGAGGAAAAAGTCTAGCGACAAGAAAAATACCCGCTGCTACCATAGTAGCAGCATGTATAAGAGCCGAAATAGGAGTAGGCCCCTCCATAGCATCAGGTAACCATACATGAAGGGGGAATTGCGCGGATTTGGCAACTGCACCAGCAAATAATAAGAAAGTGCATACAGTTCCAATTAACAAATGTATTTCATTATTCGAAATGGAGGTATTGAATATTTCGAACAAATCTCGAAATTCGAAACTGCCCGTTAGCCAATAAAGACCTAAAATGCCTAATAATAAACCAAAATCCCCTACACGATTCGTCACAAACGCTTTTTGACAAGCATTTGCTGCAATAGGTCGTGTAAACCAAAAACCTATTAATAGATACGAGCACATTCCAACTAATTCCCAAAAAATATAAATTTGTAGTAAATTCGAACTTGTAACTAAGCCAAGCATAGAAGTATTGAAAAAACTCAGATAAGCAAAGAATCTTAAATATCCTTGATCATGAGACATATAACTGTCACTATAAATAAGAACTAGAATACCAACAGTAGTGATTAACATTGACATAATAGAAGTAAGCGGATCAACCAAGTAACCGAACTCTAAAGAAAAATCATTATTGATGGTCCAAGACCATACGGATTGGTAGATAGAATTGCTATTTATTTGTTGAATAGACAAGTTAATTGAAAAAAGCATAACTAGACTCAATAACGAAATACTAGGAAAAGCCCATATACGACGAAGATTTGTTGTTGTTGTCGGAAAAAGAAGAAGTCCCGCTCCGATTAACAAAGGAACTGTAAGTGGAATAAAAGGTATGATCCATGCATATTGGTAAATATGTTCCATAAAAAATAAAAGTTGATTTTCGATTCACCGGCTATTACCTCTTTTAAAAAATTTTTTAAAAGGTCAATAAAACGAATTAAGATATGCAATACAATAATAGAATTTTCTTTCTATTCGAAATCGAAACTCTTAGACTAAGCATTTTCTTACTATTGAACTCAAGAAATTCGAATTGGTCAAATGAAAAATAGTTAGTAGTGAAACTCAATACTTCTAAATCCTTAGTTATTAAATAAACTATTGAAATTTCTTTCTTTTTGTTTATTTAGAATTAGAATTATTCTCTTTAAGTTATTAGTTCTCTGTAAAACTATTTTCTTGATTATCTTCTATTCCAATAAAGCAGATTTCGCTTTTTTAACGATAGCCAAGACTTTACTTTCGATTTTACATAACATAAAAAGAATAAATGTTAAAAACATATAAAATAATGTCTACTTTAACTAAATAACTAGTCTCATTTTTTTGTATTTTAACTTAAAAAAAGTTAAACAAAAAAAATGCCATATCCATATATATTTTTAAAAGAATCAAGTTTTCCATTAGTTAATTAGGTTAAGAGCAGCTTAACTCTTCTAAATTTTGAATTTTTACCCCTCGACGTGTTTATTACGTGACATGTAAATAAAATTTTCAATACAATAACAATACAAAAATAGAAATATATAAGTTTAAAGTTAGCTTCTTGATTTTATTTTTGACGATACACTGTATTCAATACATAGAAATTTCAATAACAAAAAGATAAGAAAACTGAGAGTCTCTCTTCTCTCATAATCTATAACTAAATAAAAAAATAGGAAAGAAAGATTCCTTTGCTTTGAACAATAGATGTCTTTCACATCCAACTATAACAATGAATATTTCTTTTAAAATGGCAGTTCCAAAAAAGCGTACTTCAATCTCCAAAAAGCTTATTCGTAAAAATTTTTGGAAAAGAAAAGGATATTCGGCAGCATTAAAAGCTTTTTCATTAGCGAAATCTATTTCTACCGGCAATTCAAAAAGTTTTTTTATACGAAAAATAAGTAATAAAATCTTAGAGCAATAGGAATAGATCTGACTCAAAAAAACTTCTACAAAATTTCCTTTAGAATTTATATTCATACAACAGAAAAATCGAAAAAACGCATTTAAATTATAAATGTAAATCATAGATAAATATAGAATTAATGCTTTGTATTCATTACTATTTTTGCTCAATATGAAATAGAACTTGCTTCTCTGTTATGATATGTCGAATTGAAATGCGTCTGTCTGTATACTCAAAAATAGTACTAAAAACTAGAAGACTTCCCTACCCTTCTTTTTTTGAGTCTATTTTTTTTATGGGATGGGGATTCTGACTTTCCCCATCAACCGCCGGATCCCAATACCTAATAGAAAATCAAAGGGTTTTTATATCTATGGAAGAGCAAACAAAAAATTTTGAATCAAAAAGGGATCCTTAATAAAGATGTCTCTGAATTGTTATCTATCTCCTTTTTTGAATCGAAATTTAAAATTTTTACGATATGAAATTACTGTAATATTGAATCGGTTTGTTGAAAATTATGATCAACAAAAATAGTATTTTTGTTTTGATTGATAAGATAAATCCATTTGGTTATTTCATATATATATATTTTTAAGAAGATAAAAAATAAGAAAAAAATTCATTATTACTCTATTAAGATAAGAAAAAACTTTGAGTTCCCTCTCTGGCTTGAAGGCGGATTTATAGCGTTACAAGAGTTCAATTTCAAAAAAAAAAATCGCCATTGAATTAACTCTTTCAATCTCGACGATTAAAGATAAATAGATTATTATGATTTCAAACAAGCCGCTATGGTGAAATTGGTAGACACGCTGCTCTTAGGAAGCAGTGCTAGAGCATCTCGGTTCGAGTCCGAGTAGCGGCACAGCATTTTCGAAATTATAAAAACGAATCGAATAGTTCTAGAATGAATAATAATCATCGCAACGAGCATAATTTCGATTTCATAATTTATAATTGAGGCATTTCTTATCTTTTTTATATTCTTATGATATCTTTTACTTTAGAGCATCTTTTCAATCATATTTCCTTTTCGATCGTTTCCATTGTAATTACAGTTCATTTAATGACTTTAGTAATTAACGAAATAGTAGAACTAGATGAGTCGTTAGAAAAGGGTATGGTACTTACTTTTTCCTGTATAACGGCATTATTAAGTATTCGTTGGATTTATTCGGGGCATTTCCCATTAAGTAATTTATATGAATCATTAATCTTCCTTTCGTGGAATTTTTATATTATTCATATGATTCCTTATTTAAAAAAACATAAAAAAAAATTAAGTGCACTAACCGCGCCCGGTGCTATTTTTACCCAGGGCTTTGCTACTTCGGGCTTTTTAGCTCAAATGAAACAATCCACAATATTAGTACCCGCTCTCCAATCTCAGTGGTTAATGATGCATGTAAGTATGATGATATTGGCCTATGCGGCCCTGTTATGTGGATCATTATTATCAGCAGCCCTTCTAGTCATTACATTTAAAAACAATAGCAGTCCTTTTTTTGTTAAAAGAAAATTTTTATTAAACGAGTCTTTGTTCTTCGGGAAAATTCAATACATGAATAAAGACAACAACATTGTACAAACCCCTTATTTCTTTTCTCTTAGGAATTATTATAGGTCTCAGTTAATTGAACAATTAGATCATTGGAGTTCCCGCGTTATTAGTCTAGGATTTGTCTTTTTAACCCTAGGTATTCTTTCAGGAGCAGTATGGGCTAATGAAGCATGGGGATCTTATTGGAATTGGGACCCAAAGGAAACATGGGCATTTATTACTTGGACCATATTCGCGATTTATTTACATATTAAAACAAATTTAAATTTTAAAAGTAAAAATTCGGCAATTGTGGCTTCTATAGGATTTCTTATAATTTGGATATGCTATTTTGGGGTCAATCTATTAGGAATAGGATTACATAGTTATGGTTCATTTCCATTAAAAAATTGAATTGAAGAAAGGACCTAACCTAACGAATACAGCCACAGGACAGGGTATATCACATATAAATATAAAAAAAGCAAGCCTCATCGAGAACCATTTCAATCAAGTAGTATAGTGATTCAAATGGTTCTCACAAACGTCAAACTATCCAATTGGAATGAAAACTATCTATAAAAAAAATTAGATAGGATAGTTTCTACCTTCTCAACTGATAGTGAGAGAACGAAATCGGGGTAAATTCCAATACCTATTACTGGTAGAAAGATAACGAGTGAAACAAATAACTCTCGCGGACCAGAATCAAAAAAAGAAGAGTTTGCACTATTCAGTAACTTATATCCATAGAAAATTTGGCGTAACATAGATAATAAATAAATAGGAGTTAATATCATTCCAATTGCCATGCCAAACGTAATTAAGACTTTTGACATTAAAAAAAATTTTTGACTGGTAATTATTCCAAAAAATACTATTAATTCGGCAAAAAAACCACTCATGCCCGGTAACGCAAGGGAAGCCATAGAAAAAGTACTAAAGAGCGTGAATATTTTTGGCATTGAAATGGCTATTCCGCCAATTTCGTCGAGATAAACAAGACGTATTCTATCATAACTCGTTCCTGCCAGGAAAAAAAGCGCAGCACCAATAAATCCATGAGAGACTATTTGTAAAATGGCTCCGTTGAATCCCGTTTCAGTTATAGAACTAATTCCTATAATTATGAAACCCATATGAGATACAGAAGAATATGCTATTCTTTTTTTTAAATTACGTTGCCCCGAAGATGCTGAAGCTGCATAGATTATTTGTATTGCGCCTATTATCATCAACCAAGGAGAAAATATAGAATGAGCGTGAGGTAATAATTCCATATTGATCCGAACCAATCCATATGCTCCCATTTTTAATAGGATTCCGGCTAAAAGCATACAAGTACTGTAATGTGCTTCTCCATGGGTATCTGGTAACCATGTATGTAGAGGTATAATCGGCAATTTTACAGCAAAAGCAATAAGAAATCCAATATAAAATATTAGTTCTAATCCCACAGGATACGACCGATTAGCTAACGTTTCCAAATTTAATGTTGGTTCATTAGAACCATATAACCCGACACCCAAAACTCCCATTAACAGAAAAATGGAACCCCCCGCAGTGTACAAAATAAACTTTGTAGCTGAGTAGAGACGTTTCTTTCCTCCCCACATGGATAAAAGTAGATAAACGGGAATTAATTCTAATTCCCACATTAGAAAAAAAAGTAAAAGGTCTCGAGAAGAAAATAACCCTATTTGACCGCTATACATTGCTAACATCAAGAAATGGAATAATCGTGAATCCCGAGTAACAGGCCAAGCCGCTAAAGTAGCTAAAGTCGTGATGAATCCTGTCAGTAAAACGGGCCCGATAGAAAGCCCGTCTATTCCCAATCTCCAGTGAAAATCAAAAAAGTTAATCCAGTTATAATCTTCGGCCAGTTGTATTAATGGATCATCTGGCTGGAAATGATAACAAAACACATAGGTTGTTAGTAGGAATTCTAATATACATATACACATAGTATACCATCTAATTACCTTATTACCCCTATGCGGGAGAAAGAAAATGAATGAACCCGCAAATATAGGGAAAACTACAATTAAGGTTAACCAAGGAAAATAATTCGTGGTAAAGACAAAATACACTTGGACTAAAAAACCCGTACTCGAATAAGAACAAAATACGATATATATATTTCATTTGCATTTCGAGCGCGGGTTTTTATCGGTAAAAAAAAATCGACTGGATTCAAGTGGAGTTTTCTGGAACGTATTAATAAGCTAGACCCATACTGCGAGTTGTTTCATGCCATAAATAAACTCGAACACTCAAAAAATCGGTTGGACAGGCGGATTCACATCTCTTACAACCAACACAATCCTCTGTTCTTGGGGCGGAAGCTATTTGTTGAGCTTTACATCCGTCCCACGGTATCATTTCTAAGACATCCGTGGGGCAGGCTCGGACACATTGAGTACATCCTATACATGTATCATAAATCTTTACTGAGTGTGACATTGGATCTATACCTTTTTTTGAATCTCATAAATTTTCGATCTAGTATAACTCTTATTGTATGTAAATGAATTACATATTCCAAGACCAGACGAATCGATGATTCACCAGAATTTGTTGAATCAACTTATTTCTGGGTCAGTTTAGAAAATAGGTACAAAATACTTTGATTTCTTCCATTTTTGAAGATTCTTCATACCTAGTAATATCCTTTGAATTTTTCTATAAAAATGATAGTAATACTACTTATTCAACAAATTCGATTGATTAATACGAGTTGATTTTCTGTTCCGAAAAATTGCCGAAACAATAGCTGGTCCAATAGCTGCTTCAGCGGCTGCAATCGCTATCACAAAAATGGAGAAAATGTTTCCTTTTAGTTGACGACTATCAAAAAAGTCAGAAAATGTTACGAAATTAAGATTAACTGCATTCAATATAAGTTCAAGACACATAAGAGCTCTAACTAAATTTCGGCTTGTGATTAATCCATAGATACCGATTGAAAATAAATAGGCACTCAAAACAAGTACATGTTCGAGCATCATTGAGCAACTCCTTATCAATCTTTATTTATTTCATTTCAATATGAACAAGAATTTCATTCACTCGAATCGAACAAATAAATCCATAGCAAAGAAGTATGTTAGTAATAGATTGACATTTATATTTTTTATTATACATCAATTCAAATAGAATAGAATTGAATGTATACGATAAAACAGAAGAAAGTTTGATTTGGAGTGTGCTTTTAGAGATTTTTTTTATTGACGGGCTACGGCAATTGCACCTATTAAAGCAACTAAAAGAATTATCGAAATGAGTTCAAATGGGAGAAAAAATTCTGTTGATAAATGAATTCCAATTTGTTGACTATTATTTATCAAGTCTTGTTCTATAATCTGGTTTAATTTTGTAGTCCAAATAATTCCATACCATGACGTATTTAGAATAGTAATAATTAAGAAAACAAAAATACTGGTACAAACTAACAAAGTAATTCCGTCCCCAAGAGTCCAAAGCCGAAAATCTTTGTCATATTCTAACCCGTTGATGAACATTACAGCAAATATGATTAAAACATTTATAGCTCCTACGTAAATAAGGAGTTGTGCAGAAGCTACAAACTGAGAGTTTGCTAGAATATAGAATAAAGATATACAAACAAGAACCAATCCCAGTGAAAAGGCAGAAAAAATGGGATTGGTAAATAATATAACCCCTAGGCCTCCTAATATAAGACCTGATCCCAGAAAGACTAAAAGAAAATCATGTATTGGTCCGGGTAAATCCATTCGATGAAAAAAGATATAAAAAATCGGACTCTTTCATGATCTTATTGAACTGATCAGGAGAAGTTAAGTTGATTTATTTAGGACACATTCCTAGTTGAATGCAATTCTAATGGATGCGAATTTATGTCGGTACAGTTAGTAGAATAATCACATTCTTTATCTGAAAGGCTAGTTCGAATCTAGTTGAAATCATTCTATTATATTCAAAAAAAATTTCCAAAGAAATCTTCAGTTTTCATGAACCAATCAGATCAATAGTTTTTTTTCGTTTCCAAATAAAAACCTGTTAATACCCTTAGTAATAAAAATATAGGGTTCGTGAATCAATATCTTTCTTTTTTATTGAATTGAGGCCAATTCAATACAGTTCGAATTGTGTAATCGTCAATTATTGATATTGGTAAACGACCTAAAGAAATTTGATTATAATTTAATTCATGACGATCATACGTAGAAAGCTCATATTCTTCAGTCATTGATAAACAATTTGTTGGGCAATACTCAACGCAATTACCACAAAAAATACAGATTCCGAAATCAATACTGTAATTAAGTAACCATTTCTTTCGAATATCTGTTTCGAATTTCCAATCTACAACAGGTAGATCTATAGGACATACACGAACACATACCTCACAAGCAATGCATTTATCGAATTCAAAGTGAATTCGACCGCGAAAGCGCCCTGAGGTGAGCAATTTTTCATAGGGGTATTGAATAGTTACAGGTAAACGATTCGCATGCGATAAGGTAATAAAAAAACCTTGACCAATGTACCTAGCCGCTCGTACTGTTTGTTGACCATAATTAAGGAACCCAGTTACCATAGGGAACATATCCTAAATATCGCTAAAAAGTTGTCTGTTTCTTTCTCTTGTTTGGAACAAGTTATCAATCTAATTACTAGTGAATAAAAAAATATTCTATTTTGCTTATATTATAGTGAAAAGAGTTGGGAAGAAGTTGTTAATAATAAATTACCTAAAGAAATAGGTAAAAGAAATTTCCATCCAAGATTTAATAGTTGGTCCATTCTCAGTCTAGGTAACGTCCATCTTGTTGTGATAGAAATGAACAAGAATAAAAAGGTTTTCGCTAGTGTAATGAAAATACCAATTGTTGTTCCAAAGACTCCATCCCTTGCATTTATTTCAAAAAGGTCAGGAACGAGTATGTACGGAATAGATAAATTCCAGCCTCCCAAGTAAAGAACTGTTACAAATAATGAAGAAACTAGTAGATTTAGATAGGAAGCAACATAAAATAAACCAAATTTAATACCCGAATATTCTGTTTGATAACCTGCTACTAATTCTTCCTCTGCTTCTGGTAAATCAAAAGGTAATCTTTCACATTCAGCTAGAGAAGAAATTATAAAAACGAGAAATCCTATAGGTTGACGCCACAAATTCCACCCCCAAAAACCATATTTGGATTGAGCCTCAACTATATCAACTGTACTTAAACTGTTAGATAATTCTAGTCGGTGATAAGATCACTGTTATCATCGCTATTACAGAACCGTACATGAGATTTTCGCCTCATACGGCTCCTCGAGGGTCCCACATAAATCTAAGGACTGCTTCGATATTCTTTAATGTTGATATTTTTGTAGGATAGATAGAGTCAAAAGTAATCAAAAGGTCCCGAATTAGACCAACGGAATTCTGTCTGCTATACTAAAGGGCTTCTGAATTGATCTCATCCTTTACTTTTTTTCTTAAGACTTAAAAAAAAAAAAATAAAGAGTCTTTTTTTTTGAAATATTAAGAGATATCTCACGTTATCCTTTTTGATTACGAAAAGAAATTAACTAACATGAAGTGTAGCTTTCTTAATACGGCTATAGGATAGCAAGAAGAATAAAAAATTTTGCAATTATATTCTTTCTATTTTTTCTTTCTTTTTTGTTTTAGTAAAAAAAGAAGTAAAGGATTACTTCGTTCCTGATAGTCATTCACTTTATCGGTGGATAGTAGCATACTCTGGATCGTATTCTGGGGAGTACTACTTGATCATTTCTACAAATTTAAAGCCCCAATTAGTATTTCGTTTATGTGGAATTTTTTCCAATAACTTATAAAATCTCTATTACTAACCCTTTGTGTACCTTGGTCTTCCTAACCATCCACTCAGTTTTGCTCAATCTAGTCGACAATTCGTGTCATGTATAGTAATACATACAAATGATAGCACGAGGTCCAACAAATGGATCTGTTTAACCCGCTTCAAGCCATGCTAACTAATCAACCAGTCTTGGGGTAAATAGTTTTTCTTTACTGCTTCTATTTAGTTATATTCACTTTGGCGTAATTCTTGTACCTAGGAAATGAGACTCAATCTTTTTACTGCGAATTTAGAAGCTGTTTTCTTTCACTCATCTAACTATCCGGTTTAGTTCATCAACTCGAAGGTTGAATAAAAAAGAAAGTTATCTATGTATTTTAGTTAATTCTTAGAAAACTCTCCAACGAAAAAAATTGTGGAAAATTTATGCTTCAACGAATCACACGTAGAGATATTGATAACACACATAGAGTTAATGGTATTTCATAACTAATCGATTGGGCCGCAGCCCGTAGACCGCCTAAAAAGGAATATTTATTATTTGATCCATATCCTGACATAAGAAGCCCAATGGGAGCAATACTTGAAATGGCGATCCATAAAAAAACACCATTACTGAGATCGACTAGAATAAGTCGATAACTAAAAGGAATTACTGAATAACTTAGTAGAATTGATATAACTGCTATGGAGGGTCCAATACTAAATAAACCCCTATCTCCTCTTGATGGAAGAAGGTTTTCTTTGAAAAGTAGTTTTGTTCCGTCGGCTAGAGCTTGAAGGATTCCTAAGGGGCCCGCATATTCCGGTCCAATGCGTTGTTGTATCCCTGCGGATATTTCTCTTTCTAACCACACAATTACTAGTACACCTAGTGTGATTCCCAAAATAAGAATAAAAATAGGTATAAGCATCCATATAGTCCCATAGACTTCTTTTAAGGATTCCAACATAGAAAAAGAATTGATAGCTTGTACTCCTGGTGTATCAATTATCATTTCAACGATCAATTTCTCCCATAATGATATCTATGCTACCTAGTATTGTCATAATATCAGCCAATTTCATTCTTTTAACTAACTGAGGAAGAATTTGCAAATTGATAAAACCCGGCGGGCGAATTTTCCATCTCCACGGAAAAACACTCTGATCTCCTATCAAATAAATTCCCAATTCGCCCTTTGGGGCCTCGATTCTTACATAAAGTTCTTGTCTCGATAACTCCGCAGTGGGCGATGGCTTTTTACTAATGAATCGATATTCAAAATTATTCCACTCAGGATCTCTTACTCTATTAAAGCGTCGGCTTTCCAAATTTTCATAGGGCCCCCCCGGAATTCCTTCTAGAGCTTGTTGAATAATTTTTACCGATTCCACCATTTCCCCAATTCGGATTAAATAACGAGCCAACGAATCCCCCTCCGTCTGCCATTGAACTTCCCAATCAAATTCTTCATAACATTCATAAGGATCCACTTTACGAAGATCCCATTCTATTCCGGAAGCCCGTAACATTGGTCCGGATAAACCCCAATTTAGTGCCTCTTCTCCGCTAATAAGGCCCACCCCTTCAACGCGTTCCAAAAAAATAGGATTTCGCGTAATAAGCTTTTGATATTCAGCAATTGCTGTTAAAAAATACTCGCAGAAATCCAAAGATTTATCTATCCAGCCATAAGGTAGATCGGCAGCGACTCCTCCGATACGAAAAAAATTATGCATCATTCTCATACCAGTGGCAGCTTCAAATAGATCATATATCAATTCTCTTTCTCTGAAAATGTAGAAGAATGGGGTTTGTGCGCCAATATCCGCCATAAAAGGTCCAAGCCATAACAAATGAGAAGCTATACGACTTAACTCCAACATAATAACTCGGATATAGCTAGCCCGTTTAGGTACTTGAATATTTCCTAATTGTTCCGGTGCATTTATAGTTATTGCTTCTGTGAACATAGTAGCTAAATAATCCAAACGTGTTACATAAGGCAAGTATTGTATAATTGTTCGATTTTCCGCAATTTTTTCCATCCCTCTGTGCAAATAACCCAATACCGGTTCACAGTCAATAACATCTTCACCATCTAAAGTAACAATGAGTCGAAGAACGCCATGCATTGATGGGTGTTGAGGCCCCATATTTACTACCATTAGATCTTTTCTTGTAACTGGTCCAGTCATAAGTTTTTTCCGTATTTCGTAATTGCTGAAAACTAAAAGACGTTCATCAAATTTGATTGAAGACCGAATAAATCAAAGACAATAATTATTCAAATTAACGTTTTTTTATCTCTCGAATATTCAATTGACTAATTAATTCTTTATAACGTATTCTATTTTTTTTTGAAAAATAAACCAAAAGGCGTTGACGTTTTCCCAAAATCTTCCGTAGGCCTCTCTGAGATGAATAGTCTTTTTTGTGTAATTCCAAATGCGAACTAAGTCTTAGTATCTTATTGGTGAAAGAAAATACTTGAAATTCAACAGACCCTTTCTTTTCTTCTGTTGAAATAACGGATATAAATGCATTTTTTGGCATAACTATAGAAATCTATATAAATATCTATCTTCGCTTCGGTCAATTTTTTTATTAATTTACTATTTTTATTTTACGAATATTAATTTTACTGATCAGTAATAATAATGCGAGGTATTTTGATCTGGTATACACAATAATCAATCCGAATTTCCTTATTGATTCATTTTATGATCTAATTGATACGTCATTGAATTAGTATTCATGTATCAAAAAAAGATGTAAGACAAGGCATGTGCGCAGCTAGTTATCCACCCGATATATATATGGTAGGGGGTATATAAGACAATTGTATCATCAATCAATTTTCAATCGTGGATACATACGTATCCTTAACATACTGAAACGACTCCCATTATTAGTATCAAACCAATAGCGATTCATACAAGCTAAATCTTCTAATCGATAATTGGGCCAAAGAAAGAATTGAATTAATTTCATTTTATCTCTATCAAGATCTTTGCTTTCATCCAAAAATTGAACACAGGTTTTTACCTTGTTCCCATTGCAAAATACTGGATTTTTATCCACACAATTACTATTCCTTGAATTGAAACAACTTAGAATTCTCAATTCTCTACGCCGTCTAGACGATAAAATATTTTCAGGAACAAGAAAATCATGATGTCTTGCAAGCGATTCCTCAAAATGATTCTTATCCATATTTTCTCTGTATCTTCTTTGATTATTTTTTTGTTTAATCTCATGAACCAAAGAAATCCTTATGGTTTGATACATAATAAATTCTACATTATGTTTTACAGGTATACGAACGGGTTCGATAATAAATATTCCCTCTTTTAGGATTTTTGAAAGATTCAAATCCCGGATTAGCATTGGATCCAGAGTTAACTCCTCCTTCTTAATAAAGCCGAAACCAAACTTTGTTGTCATTCTGCTTTCCTTTTCCCATTCAAGTACGGACATCGCATAATCGAATAATTCCAAAGTCAAAGGACTCAGCAGCCATTTCAATTGCAAAGCAAAAGATCCTTTCATGAACGCATTTAAGTCTATTTCCCAAGTCCAAATGCTTTTGGATTTCTTTTTCGTTCTACCCATTTTCATATCTGATTTCGTATAAAGTTCTTCCATATATTTTTGTTGGTTTGAGAGAACAGATTCAGGGTTCCCTCGGTTTTGGGCATCTGATGTGAGATCTCTTTGACCTATGGTTTTTTTTTCTTTTTCATTTGATCGTATAAGATCCCCCCCTTTTTTTTTAGTGAGATTTTTCTTTTGACTAACATCTTCATTAAAATGAAAAATAAGTGAATGAATTGGTATAAACCCCGGTTTCATTTTATAGACATGAAAAAATAACTCAAATTGTGGGAATAACCAAGGTATCGGCTTCGATACAGGACGATTGAGTCTTTCTTCATTCATTCCCATCCAATCAAAAAAAGAAAAGAAACCCTTTTGATTGGATGGGTTGATTTCTTTATATTTATTAATTTTGAGATAAAAAAGACCTTTCGTATCAAAATATTTTCTATCTGGATTTTTTATATACATAAAATAATCTTTTCTTATAAAATTAGTAATAGGGATACTCGCCCCCATATCAACTAATTTCGATTTATGTATGTTGTAATTATATGAGTCCGTCTTATCTTCATAATAAATCGATTGATATGCTAAAAGATCATATCTATACATTTTTCGAAAATGATCGTTTTTATTTAGAAATAACGAAACCTTTTCCTCTCTTTCAGATTCATCTGAATCCCGTTTGATTAAATTTTGATTTTCAACCCTCCAATGTTGATTGACTATATTTCGCCATTTTTGCGGTACTAATTTAGACCATTTTAGCTCAGATAAATCGTATGGATAATGACTCTTTAACCAATTTTTCCATTGATTCATTCCAGAATTCTGAAGGTTCTTATGCTTTAATTCGGAAGAAATTATTCCTTGTCTTCGAAAATAATCTTTTATTTCATTCTTCAGAAATAAAGATGCTCCGTCATATTGAAGGACAGATCTTAACTTATACAAGTTAATAACCTGGGTTTGTGATAATTTGTAAAATACATAGGCCTGTGACACGAGGGATAATTTAAAAGAAACCCCCGACTTCGTCTGAATCTTATGACGAATACGAGAAGGTGAAAGTTTTTTTTGTATAGTTGAAATACGCTCAATTATCTTTTTCTCTTTTGTATCAAAATTTTTTTTTTTTTTGAATTTACGAAAAAGTTTTATAATGATCATGGGCCTATAAAGACTATTAGTAAGACGATTAATGATATATGGAAAGCTCTCTAGAAGGATATCCGTGTATATCCTTTCCACGATCCATTTTAAAAAATAATGTGATTTACGGATTAATCGAGCATTTCTTCTTTTTAATATCTGAAAAATATTTTTTAGTGATGCTAATTTTTGAGCACCATAACTTGTTTTGTTAGGACTAATATTTCTCTTTAGAGTTCGAAATCCATTTTTCTTGTCTTTTGTAATTCTTTCTATTTTATTTCTGATTGTGCTTGTTCTATCAGTCAGATCTTTCATTTTTTTTTCTGTCAGTGAATAATTTGTCCAATCCATAGATCGGGTTTGAATGGATGATTCATGAATCATCTGATGATTGATTATAGAATCTTTTTTTATTTCACTCGAATCCTCTCTCAATTTTTTGGGTTCTTTTTGGACCTTTAGAAACAAGAATTTTGTTCTTTCTTTGAAACTTTTTAGACCTCGAAAACTCCACTTTCTAATTGCTTTTTGGAGTTTTTTCAAAAGGGGTCCAAAATAATAACAAAACAAAATACCAAGTCCTACGAGAGGAGAACCAAAAGGACGGTCAGTTTCCAGTCCCCAAATCGTTAAAAAAGCAGCAGGACTTTCCTGCTTTGTATTTGGATCCCTACGAGAAGGTCGTATCTTAGATCGGTGCCGAGGTTTCAGGCGGAAAGGAAATCGTATCATTATTTGTATACCCTCTGTGGCCCATTTTGTAGGAAAAATTCCGTTTCTTCTTGGTTCTAGTACTGGCATACCATTATAGGTGCATATAACATACACTTCTCTATTTATCTCCCTTATATCCTGCTCCCACTCGGACTCTTGGCGTAATAAGAAACGGACAATATTTTTAGCTAGTATCAACGAAGGTAATACAATAGATTGTCTAAGCCTCGACTGAATTAGTAAAATTAAAGCTCTTATTCCATGAGCATAAATAAGGATATCATAGAGGTCTGATATTCTGTCTCGTGTCCTTTCTATTCGTTCCATTTCCGTCTGCCCGTCCCGCCCCTTTTCCATTTCATTGACTTCTTTTTGAATTTCTTCGTAGCTTTTGTTTTCCTCCATGTACATTTTTTTTTGTTTTTTCAACTTCTTTATTCTTTTTGCTACGCTTCCTTTTATACCCTTTCTAAAAATGTCTTGTATTAGGTCGGAAATCTCAATTACTGATAATATGAATGGTTCGAAAAGAACATCCCAAGAAAATCCTACTCTGTCGAAAAAAAGTGGGGAATACGGATATAAGGGAAACATTTTCCCCGTAAGGGTTTTACGTCTTTGAACACGCATAGAACCTGTGATTATGTCTCGACGAAAATCCGCTGCATAGGGATAATCTATCATATACACTTCTTCTATTTCATCAGGCTTCGTCCTAGTTTTGTCGGCATTCTCTGCCTCCTCCGGACCCTGCGTAAAAAGAACTATACGTTTCGCCTTCCTCGAGCGAATTTGATGATCTACTACCCACTCTTCCCCCTCTTCCGTTGTTGCAGTTTTTCCGAGTTGTTCTACCTCTCTGAATAATTTGTATGACCATTGGGGGACTTTTTTATTTATTCCAATCGATTTTTTTCGAGTTGTTTTTTCCATGGGAGGAATTATGGCTGTATCGCATATTGTTTGAATGATGGGATCAATTATGACTCTTTCGATTAAAAATTTTAAAACTTTTTCTGGATCTTCTGAATCAATTCGTCTTTGTTCCGGAAATAAAGAAATTCCTTTCAAATTTGATGTTGATTCTTCAGCAAATTCATCGATTAAAAGACTCAATTCTCTTGCTAATGATTTTTTATCCAATGTATATATTTTTTGTCCCAATTTCTCTTCCAATTTCTGGTCCAATTTCTCTTCCAATGTAGCTATTTTCCCTTCCAATTTCTGGTACAACTCTTCCAAATTATGAACATTAAGTTCCTTACCCTTAAAAAGAAGGATACTATGAACTTTATTGAGTTTATTTATAAAATTTGTCTCTATCGAATTTTTGACTGAAGGTTCATTTAGGATTGAAGGTAAAAAAAAATTTTTAATTATTCCACGATAGGATCCGTTTAAGAGAGGATCATATATTTTAGGCAAGTATTCTTCTTTAGTTTTATTATTATTGCATACTCGAGTCTTTTTTTCGAGTACATCCAGATAAGGAGATTCTCTGTCTAGGGCTTCAATTCTATCTCTAAACTCGTTCCTTAGGCTCCTCCATTTTTTTTCATTGGTATAAATCCAACAATAATAATTATGCAGTTCATCATAGAAGAATTTATCCAGTTCATCACAGACGAATTTTTTTGTTGTAAAAAAATAAAAATACATTTTTTGTCGTAGCATTTCAAAAAAAGCGGATAAACTGGATGGATATGTAAAAGAAATT